TTAATATTATCAACTCATTAAAATGTTATGTTAAAATGGTTTGTTATTAGACCATGTATTTGATTCACCAAATACATCATTATTGTATACTCTTTGATATATATAGCGCAACCCAACCCAATCCTAATCTTTGTTTTGCGGGTTTATAATTGAATTGATCCCTTTCTTATTTTGAATCTAAATATCTAAATACTGAGAAAAATTCCCTCTTGACAGTAATATATGTTGTATATGTAAATCCTAGATGTGAAAATAAGCATAATTCATCTACGAAAGGGTATAATATAAAGACGGAAATCTATATGAAAAATAAAAAATAAAGAACAAAAGCCAATAAGATCGAAATAATGAATCATAAATCGAGTTCGGGTTCGAATTCCATAAGTAATATAATATGGATCTTTTTTTCTATAATGATAGAGAAATGAAACACATTTATTCACGATTTCATTTACTTGCAATTTTTTTTTTTCAAAAAAAAAAGGATTGGCTGAACTTGAAAATTTACTCATTGAATGAGTAAATGATTGAATCGGATTCGGTTGGGCGGTACCAACTAAATCGAGTGCTATCTCCCATTTATCTCTTATTGAATTAACTGATCAACTTGCTATCGGACATTTATTTTCGATTTGGTATTATTCCAAAAAGGATTTCGACATATTTCACTTTATTATAATTATGAGAATCAATCCTACTACTTCTAGCCCTGCGGTTTCCACACTTGAAGAAAAAAAACTAGGGCGTATCGCTCAAATTATTGGCCCAGTACTGGATGTCGTTTTTCCCCCGGGCAAAATGCCTAATATTTATAACGCTTTGGTAGTTAAGGGTCGAGATACTGTCGGTCAGCAAATTAATGTGACTTGTGAGGTACAACAATTATTAGGAAATAATCGAGTTAGAGCTGTAGCTATGAGTGCTACAGATGGGCTGATGAGAGGAATGGAAGTGATTGACACGGGAGCTCCTCTAAGTGTTCCAGTCGGCGGAGCTACTCTCGGGCGAATCTTCAACGTTCTTGGAGAGCCTGTTGATAATTTAGGTCCTGTAGATACTCGCACAACATCTCCTATTCATAGATCTGCGCCTGCCTTTATACAGTTAGATACGAAATTATCAATCTTTGAAACAGGTATTAAGGTGGTAGATCTTTTAGCTCCTTATCGCCGTGGAGGAAAAATCGGACTATTTGGGGGAGCTGGAGTAGGTAAAACAGTACTCATCATGGAATTGATCAACAACATTGCCAAAGCTCATGGAGGCGTATCCGTATTTGGCGGAGTAGGAGAACGTACTCGTGAAGGAAATGATCTTTACATGGAAATGAAAGAATCCGGAGTAATTAATGAAAAAAATCTTGCAGAATCAAAAGTAGCTTTAGTCTATGGTCAAATGAATGAACCGCCGGGAGCTCGTATGAGAGTTGGTTTGACTGCCCTAACTATGGCAGAATATTTCCGGGATGTTAATGAACAAGATGTGCTTCTATTCATCGACAATATCTTTCGTTTTGTCCAAGCAGGATCAGAAGTATCCGCATTATTAGGGAGAATGCCTTCTGCAGTGGGTTATCAACCTACCCTTAGTACAGAAATGGGTTCTTTGCAAGAAAGAATTACTTCTACCAAAGAGGGATCTATAACTTCGATCCAAGCAGTTTATGTACCTGCGGACGATTTGACCGACCCTGCTCCTGCCACTACATTTGCACATTTAGATGCTACTACCGTACTATCAAGAGGATTAGCTGCCAAGGGTATTTATCCAGCAGTAGATCCTTTAGATTCAACGTCAACTATGTTACAACCTCGGATCGTTGGCGAGGAACATTATGAAACTGCGCAAAGAGTTAAGCAAACTTCACAACGTTACAAAGAACTTCAGGACATTATAGCTATTCTTGGGTTGGATGAATTATCCGAGGAGGATCGTTTAACTGTAGCAAGAGCACGAAAAATTGAGCGTTTCTTATCACAACCCTTCTTCGTGGCAGAAGTATTTACTGGTTCTCCAGGAAAATATGTTGGTCTTGCAGAAACAATTAGGGGGTTTCAACTGATCCTTTCCGGAGAATTAGATGGTCTGCCCGAGCAGGCTTTTTATTTGGTGGGTAACATCGATGAAGCTACCGCGAAAGCTATGAACTTAGAAGTAGAGAGCAATTTGAAGAAATGACCTTAAATCTTTGTGTACTGACTCCTAATCGAATTATTTGGGATTCAGAAGTGAAAGAAATCATTTTATCTACAAATAGTGGCCAAATTGGTGTATTACCGAACCACGCCCCTATTGCCACGGCTGTAGATATAGGTCTTTTGAGAATACGCCTCAACGACCAATGGTTAACGGTGGCTCTGATGGGTGGTTTTGCTAGAATAGGGAATAATGAGATCACCATTTTAGGAAATGATGCGGAGATGAGTACTGACATTGATCCGCAAGAAGCTCAACAAACTCTTAAAATAGCTGAAGCTAACTTGAGTAGAGCTGAGGGTAAGAGACAAGTGATTGAAGCAAATCTAGCTCTCAGACGAGCTAGGACACGAGTAGAGGCTGTCAATGTTATTTCCTACTAGTCAATACATCAAAATAATCAAAAGAAGTTTTTTAGAAGTTCTTTATTATACACCACATTTAGATTCTGCCAATTGAAGACAATCAAGTCTAATCTGATACAACGAAAAAAGGAGGATGGGTAGAAAAACTTATTAGATACCATTGCATTGACTCCGGTATCTAATAAGTTCTACCTACTATTGGATTTGAACCAATGACTCCTGCCGTATGAAAGCAATACTCTAACCACTGAGTTAAGTAGGTAATTTATCACCGCAAAAGAAGACCCATCACCTCGGGGATTATAGATAGAATATAATTTCTAAGCAATACCAATCTGTTAACAGTAAACGGATCAAAGAGTTATCATGTGAGATTAGGAAATATCCATCTTGACAAGAAATTATCTATATGTTAAGATATCTATGACAAGGGCTATAGCTCAGTTAGGTAGAGCACCTCGTTTACACGTGCGCCAATGCTTTTCAAGGGAGCTTATTATGCAATGAACATAGTTGATCTTATTGAAAAATCAATGTCTTACTCCATAGATTCGAGAGAACAATAGCATGACAAATATTTGGTTCGGTCCGATTTTGGTGCGAATTTAGGTGCCAAATCAAATAGAACCCGTCATTGATTTGATAGTTGATAAGGTAAATACCCAGCCCATTCAATGCTAGGCATAATGAGTATAAGGGCTTCAAAAAAACCTCCTTTCATCCTATGAACTTTAAGGTGTATGAAGTCTCATATTCGACTCTTGCAGCGGAACGATAGAGACTCCATTTAACTTAGGTTGATCTAAGCCGAAGGCAGACCTAAGTCAAGGTAACCCTTCTTTGAAACACTTTGGTATTGCTACTAGATCTGAATACAAATAATGAATCAGAGCACATGGAGCCAGCTCATTATCTTCCTGTAAAGAAAAAATATGGTGGACTAACTGATCTTTACATCAGTTGATGAAAGAGCCCAATGCAACAAACAAAATGCATGTTGGGTCTTTGAAACAGTTCGAATCATTTCGATAATAATCAGTTTGATCTGTTTTACCGAGAAGGTCTACGGTTCGAGTCCGTATAGCCCTAATACATTCTATTTGTCTATTTTTGTATAGACATTCTATTTTTGTTTAGTATAGTTTTCATTTCCTCATTAGTACTTGTTTATAGACTGGACAGACCAGACCATTGGTTGTTTCATAGAAATGAAATGAAAGCATTACCACATATTCATGTAAATACATAGGTACCTGAAAATAAAAACAATAATTCATTCCAATGGATCTAATCAGATCAGTATGTGTCAAATCTAGGACAAGAAAAAGAAAGAAAATATAATCGTTCGATGCATTAGATTGTGTTTACGTATTCGTATTTGTATAAAATCAATAGAAACAACGACGATCCTTTACCTGGATTTTAATGAAAAGAATACTTCGAATATGTTAGAAATCCCTAGACATTTTTTACCCCCCAAAAATTATTGGTTTTGATAATAACTATGTTATGTTTGATATTATTTTTTGATAATATTTCATTATCTTATTTCATTTTATTATTTATACATTACATAAATTATATATTTACATATAATTTATATAAGAAATATATATTTCTAAATATAAAATACAAAGAAATAAATATAAGGAAATAGCAAGAAAAAAACAAAAACATAGTATTACGTTTCAGAATTATGAAACATAGTTATAGTATTACTATTCATTAGAATACATTAGTAATAGAATATTCTATTAGGTTAGATTAGTATATTTTAGTATTTAATTAATTTTTTTTTATTATTTAGAATTTTTTTATAGAGAATAGAGAAAGCGAGACAAAGTGAGAGAGTTTTGTTTGTGTAAGAGCGCCTTATTTCTACACCATATCTAAATAGAATCAAAATCAAAAACGGAATCCCGATTCCGTTGGATGAATCTCTAAACAAGACATGCCACGCAGCAAACAAACTCTGAACTATACACTTTGATTTGATTAAAATAAATTCTTGTTTCACCTAGGAAAACAAGTTCTGGATGAATTGACAATGCCAACTAGAATAATTAAGCATATTCCACATTAATAGGAGTACATTTATGTTTCTGCTTCACGAATATGATATTTTATGGGCATTTCTAATAATATCAAGCGTTATTCCTATCTTGGCATTTGTAATTTCAGGAGTTTTAGCCCCGGTTAGTAAAGGACCAGAGAAGCTCTCTAGTTATGAATCGGGCATAGAACCTATGGGAGACGCTTGGTTACAATTCCGAATCCGCTATTACATGTTTGCTCTAGTTTTTGTTGTTTTTGATGTTGAAACGGTCTTTCTTTATCCATGGGCAATGAGTTTTGATGTATTGGGTGTATCTGTATTTATCGAAGCTTTAATTTTCGTGCTTATCCCAATTGTGGGTTCAGTTTATGCATGGCGAAAGG